TAATTTTTATTTATTATAAAAATTATTAAGAATGGTTTAAATATTATATATATATATATATATATATTTAATTTAATTATATTTTTTACATATATATATATATAAATATTTAATATAATATTAAAATAAAAAATAAATTAAATAAATTTAATTAAATTTTATTTTTAATAATTATTCTTCATTTAAATGATCTGTATTAGGATTATATTGAAATTAATTTTTAATATGAATATTATAAGAAAAAAAATAAGAGAAGTAATAAAAATTTATTAATTTATATTAAATATATAATATAAAAAAAAAAAAAAAAAAAAAATCTATGTCAAAATTTTTAATATATAATAAAATAATTATGTTTTTAGAAATTTATTATAAATTTATTTTACATATAAATTTTAGTATATGATTTTAATTATTTAAATAATAATTAATTTATTTTTGTAGTAATTAATATTAAAAATTTAAGAAATTAAGATTTAGTAATATAAAAATTAATAACTAATTTTGTGCCAGCAGTTGCGGTTAAACAAAAGTTAAATTAAATTATTTCAGTATATAATAAATAATTAATTTATTAAAATAAATATTAAATTATTAAGTGAAATTTTAATTTAATTAAATTTTATTTTAAAATTATGATTTAATAAATTTTAATATAAACTAGGATTAGATACCCTATTATTAAAAATTTAATTTATAATACTAAAATAGTAAATAATAATTTATTGAAACTTAAATAATATGGCGGTATTTTAGTTCATTTAGAGGAATCTGTCTAATAATTGATAATCCACGAATAAATTTACTTAATTTATAATTTTGTATATCATTGTTAAAAAAATATTTTTTAGGAAAAATAATATTTAAAAATTATAATAAAAAATTAAATCAGATCAAGATGCAGAATATAATTAAGAATATGATGGATTACATTAAATATATTTATATGAATAATTTTATTGTAATAAAAATTTGAAGGTGGATTTAAATGTAATTTTAATTAGTTTATTAAAATGATTAAAAATTAAAATATGTACATATTGCCCGTCACTTTCATTTAAAAATTGAAATAAGTCGTAACAAAGTAGAGGTACTGGAAAGTGTTTCTAGAAAGATCAAATTAGAGCTTGTATAAGTATTTCATTTACATTGAAAAGAAATTAAAGAATTAATTAATTTGAGGGGGAAAATTAATAAATTAAATTTAATAAAAAAAATTTTAATATTAAAAAGAAAATGGGGGTTTGAGTATTTTTAATAGAAAAAATTAATAGTTTTATAGTTAAATATTACTGTAAAGGAATTTATAAATAAATGAAATATAATTAATGAAAAAGTAAATTTAAATTATTGTATCTTGTGTATCAGAGTTTATTAAATAATAATAATTTATTTAAATAAATCTCGAATTTAAAAGAGTTAATTAATTAAAAAAGTTAATGTTGTATAATTATTTTAAATAATTAATTAGAAATGAAATGTTAATCGTTTTTAAATATATCTAGTTTTTTCAGAAAAAAATTTAATTTTAAATTTAAATAATTTTATAATTATTTAATTAATTATAAAAATTTAAATTTTAATATTTTAGGGGATAAGCTTTAAATTAAAAATTTATAATTAAAAATATTTAAAATTAAAATTTTTAAAATTTATATTGTTTAAAAATTATAGTTTATTATAAAAAATTTTATTAAAAAATAAAATTTAAAATAAAAAAATTTAAATTTTTATGAAAAAATAATTTATAATTTAATAAAATTAGAAATAATGATAAAATTAGTATAATATAATAAATTAAAAAAAAAATTATAAATAATTAAATTAAAGGAATTCGGCAAAAATTTATATTCACTTGTTTATCAAAAACATGTCTTTTTGATAATAATTTAAAGTCTAATCTGCCCACTGATATTATATTAAAGGGCTGCAGTATATTGACTGTACAAAGGTAGCATAATCATTAGTCTTTTAATTGGAGACTTGTATGAAAGATTTGATGAAATATAAACTGTCTCTAATTTATGATTAGAAATTAATTTTTTAGTTAAAAAGCTAAAATAACATTAAAAGACGAGAAGACCCTATAGAGTTTTATATTTTATTTAATTAATATTAAATATATAATTAAATATATTAATTAAGTAAAATATTGTGTTGGGGTGATAGAAAAATTTAATAAACTTTTTTTAAATTTAGACATAGATAAGTGGTTAGTTGATCCATTAATAATGATTAAAAGAAAAAATTACCTTAGGGATAACAGCGTAATATTTTTTTTTAGTACACATAAAAAAAAAAGTTTGCGACCTCGATGTTGGATTAAGATAAAATTTAAATGCAAAAGTTTAAAATTTTGATCTGTTCGATCATTAAAATCTTACATGATCTGAGTTCAAACCGGTGTAAGCCAGGTTGGTTTCTATCTTTAATAAAAAAAAATATTTTAGTACGAAAGGATCAAATATTTAAAATAATTTTATAATAATGAATATTAATAATATAGTTTATAAACTATTTTGGCAGAAAATTGTAATGATTTTAGAATTCATATATATATATTATATTTAATATATAAATAGTATATGATATTAATAGATTTATTAAATATTTTAATTGGAATATTAGTTTTAATTATTGGGGTATTAATTGGGGTTGCTTTTTTAACTTTATTAGAGCGTAAAGTTTTAGGTTATATTCAAATTCGGAAGGGTCCTAATAAAATAGGTTATATGGGTTTATTACAGCCTTTTTGTGATGCTATTAAATTATTTTCTAAAGAACAAGTTTATTTAAATTATTCAAATTATTTAGTATATTATTTTTCTCCTGTTATAAGTTTTATTTTATCTTTAATGGTATGAATATTGATTCCTTATATATTTAATATAATTATATTTAATTTGGGAATTTTATTTTTTTTATGTTGTACTAGAATTGGGGTTTATACTTTAATAATTGCTGGTTGATCATCAAATTCAAATTATTCTTTATTGGGGGGTTTACGTGCAGTAGCTCAAACAATTTCTTATGAAGTTAGAATATCTTTAATTATAATATCTAGAATTATTATAATTATAGATTTTAATTTAATAAAATTTTTTGATTATCAGATTATAATTTGATTTATATTTATAATAATGCCTTTAAGATTATGTTTTTTATCTTCTTTAATAGCTGAAACTAATCGAACTCCTTTTGATTTTGCTGAGGGGGAAAGAGAATTAGTTTCAGGGTTTAATATTGAATATAGAAGAGGGGGATTTGCTTTAATTTTTTTATCTGAATATTCTAGAATTTTATTTATAAGTTTATTATTTGTAATTATATATATAGGGGGTTATGATTTAACTTTAATTTTTTATTTAAAGTTAGTTTTTTTATCATTTTTTTTTATTTGGGTTCGTGGTACTTTACCTCGTTATCGATATGATAAATTAATATATTTATGCTGAAAGAGATATTTACCTATTTCTTTAAATTTTTTATTATTTTTTATAGGTTTAAAAATATTTTTAGGTTATTAAATAATTTTAGTATAAATTAATAGAATAAATATTCTTTCTTATGTTTTCAAAACAAATGCTTATGACAAGCTCATTAATTAGTTATTAAAAATTAAATTATCTCATATTTTATTTAAAATAGGATTAATAATAAAATAAGAAAAATATAAAATTGTTAAAATTTGTCCTGTAATAATATAAGGGGCTTCTACTGATCGAGCACCAATTCAAGTTAATAAAATAATAATAGTAATTAAAGATCAAAATAAGATTTGATTTAGGGGATAGAATTGAATTCCTTGGATTTTTTTATTAAAAGTAAAGGGTAAAATAATTAAAATTAAGATTGATATAACTAAAGCAATAACTCCTCCTAATTTATTTGGAATTGATCGTAAAATAGCATAAGCAAATAAAAAATATCATTCTGGTTGAATGTGAATAGGTGTTACTAATGGATTTGCTGGGATAAAATTATCTGGATCCCCTAAAAGATATGGGTTAGTAAGGGAAAGTAATGTTAATAATAAAATTAAAATAATAAATCCGATTAAATCCTTAAATGTAAAAAATGGATGAAAGGGAATTTTATCTAAGTTACTATTAATTCCAAGGGGGTTATTAGATCCTGTTTGGTGGAGAAATAATAAATGAATTATTGTTAATATTATAATAATAAATGGAAATAAAAAATGAAAAGTATAAAATCGAGTTAAGGTTGCGTTATCAACAGCAAATCCCCCTCAAATTCAATTTACTAATGTTGTTCCTAAATAGGGAATAGCTGAAAGTAAGTTAGTAATAACTGTTGCTCCTCAAAAAGATATTTGTCCTCAGGGTAGAACATATCCCATAAATGCTGTAGCTATCAATAAAAATAAAATAATAACTCCTACTATTCATGTATATATTAAATTAAAGGATTCATAATAAATTCCTCGTCCAATATGTAAGTAAATACAAATAAAAAAAAATGATGCTCCATTAGCATGTAATGTTCGAATTAGTCACCCATAATTAACATTTCGGCAAATATAATTTACGCTATAAAAAGCTATTTCAATATTAGCTGTATAATATATAGTTAAAAATAATCCTGTAATAATTTGAATTATTAAACATAAGGCAAGAAGAGATCCAAAATTTCATCATGAAGAAATATTAGATGGTGATGGGAGATCAATTAATGAATTATTAATAATTTTAATAATAGGATGAGTTTTTCGGATAGGTTTAAAAATATTTATCATTAGTTATTAATTAAATAATTTTAAATATTTGATCGTAATGGGCCGAAAAAAATATTGGTAATTTTTACCACTGCAACAAGAGCAATAAATAAATAAATAATTATTATTAAAGTTAATATATAAGTTTGTTCATTATATAATTTAGATAAATTAAAATTAAATTCATTATTGAAAAATAAAAATAAATTAAAAAAATTATTTATTTCATCATTGAATGAAAAATTTATTCAAAATAAATTATTTTTAAAGAAAAAACTAATAATTAATAATATAAATAATAATAAAAAAAAACTTTTATTAAATAAAGAAATTTTGAATAATTCATTTGATGCAATACTAGAAACATAAATAAATAATACTAATAGTCCCCCTAAAAAAATTAAAAATAAAATATAAGAAAATCAGTAAGTATTAATTAATATTCTTGATAATAAACATATGAAAAGAGTTTGAATTAAAATTATTAATCCTATAGAAAATGGATGATTTAAAAAAAATATGAAAATTGATGTTGAAATTAAAGATAGAGATAAAAATATTTTTATAATATCAAAGAATAGTTTAATAAAAATAATAATTTTGGAGATTATAGATAAAGATATTCTTTTTCTTTGAAGTTTTTAAAGAATTTTCTTATTTTTGGTTTACAAGACCAAGGTTTTTTTTAAACTATAAAAACAAATGATAATAAATATATGATTGGTTATTTTTTTAATATTTTTATTTGGAAATATAATTTTTGTTTCTAAACATAAACATTTATTAATTGTATTATTAAGATTAGAATTTATAGTTTTAAGAATTTTTTTTTTTTTAATAATATATTTAATAATATTAGATTATAATATATATATATTAATAGTTTTTTTAGTTTTTTCAGTTTGTGAGGGGGCTTTAGGGCTATCAATTTTAGTTTCAATGATTCGAACTCATGGTAATGATTATTTTCAAAGATATAATTTGATTTAAATGATAAAATTTTTATTTATAGTTTTTTTTATAATTCCTTTATGTTTTAAAAAAAATATATTTTGAATGGTTCAATTAATAATAATAATAATAATATTAATATTTATAAATTTAACTTTAAATATTACAAATTTTTGTAATTTAAGTTATATAATGGGGTGTGATTTAATTTCTTATGGATTAATTTTATTAAGAATTTGAATTAGTAGATTAATAATTATAGCAAGAGAAAATTTATATAAAAGAAAATTTTATGATAATTTTTTTTTATTGAATATTGTTATACTTTTAATTATATTATATTTAACTTTTAGAGTGATAAATTTATTTATATTTTATTTATTTTTTGAGGGAAGATTAATTCCTACTTTAATATTAATTATTGGGTGAGGTTATCAACCTGAGCGTATTCAAGCTGGGATATATTTATTATTTTATACTTTATTTGTTTCTTTACCTTTATTATTAGGTATTTTTTTTATTTATAATAAGATAAGAAGAATAATAATATATTTTATAAAATTTTATAATTATGATATATTATTATTATATTTAAGAATAGTGATAGCTTTTTTAGTAAAAATACCTATATATTTTACTCATTTATGATTACCAAAAGCTCATGTTGAAGCTCCTGTTTCTGGTTCTATAATTTTAGCTGCTATTATATTAAAGTTAGGGGGTTATGGTTTATTGCGAATTTTAGTTATTTTACAAAAAATTAATTTAAAGATTGGGTTTATTTGAGTTGTTATTAGTTTAATTGGGGGTTTATATATTAGATTAAAATGTTTTTGTCAAGTTGATATAAAATCTTTAATTGCTTACTCTTCAGTTGCTCATATAAGAATGGTAATTGGCGGTATTATAACAATAAATTATTGGGGATTTATTGGTGCTTATATTTTAATAATTGGTCATGGATTATGTTCTTCTGGGATATTTTGTTTATCAAATATTAGATATGAACGTTTAGGGAGACGAAGATTATTTTTAAATAAGGGAATAATAAATTTTATACCTTCAATAAGAATATGATGATTTTTATTTATATCCTCGAATATGGCTGCCCCACCTTCTTTAAATTTAATGGGGGAAATTAGATTAATTAATAGATTAGTAAGTTGATCTTGGGTTAGAATAATTATATTAATAGGAATTTCTTTTTTTAGAGCGGGTTATAGATTATACTTATTTTCGTATACTCAGCATGGAAAATATAATTTAGGGGTGTATAGATTTTATAGAGGAGTTTCGCGAGAGTATTTAATATTAATGTTACATTGATTGCCTTTAAATATTTTAGTTTTAAAAATTGATTATAGAATAATTTGATTTTACTTAAATAATTTAAAAAAAATATTGATTTGTGGTATCAAAAATGTGAAATTAATAGTCATTTTAAGTTATTAATAAATACTCTCTTTGTTTTATTAGATTTTTTTTTTTATTTTTTTTTATGTTAATTAATTTTTTTATGATAATTTATTTTATTATAAATAATATAGTTATATTATTGGAGTGGGAGGTTATTTCTTTTAATTCTATAAATATTGTTATATCTATTTTATTAGATTGAATATCTTTATTATTTATAATATTTGTTTCATTAATTTCTTCTTCTGTAATTTTTTATAGAAAAAGATATATAAGTTCAGAGTTAAATTTAAATCGTTTTATTATTTTAGTTTTATTATTTGTTTTTTCAATAATTTTATTAATTATTAGACCTAATATAATTAGAATTTTTTTAGGTTGGGATGGTTTGGGTTTAGTTTCTTATTGTTTAATTATTTATTATCAAAATATTAAATCTTATAATGCTGGTATATTAACAGCATTATCAAATCGAATTGGTGATGTTATGATTTTAATATTAATTTCTTGAATAGTTAATTATGGAAGTTGAAATTATATTTTTTATTTAAATTTTATATCTAATGATTATTCAATAAAAGTTATTGGTGTTTTAGTTATTTTAGCGGCAATAACAAAAAGAGCTCAAATTCCTTTTAGATCTTGATTACCTGCTGCTATAGCTGCTCCAACTCCGGTTTCTGCTTTAGTTCATTCTTCTACTTTAGTAACTGCGGGTGTTTATTTGTTAATTCGGTTTAATAATTTATTAGTTGATATATTTTTTTTTAGGATATTATTATTATTATCTGGTTTAACTATATTTATAGCTGGGATTTGTGCTAATTATGAATTTGATTTAAAAAAAATTATTGCTCTTTCTACTTTAAGACAATTAGGTTTAATAATAAGAATTTTAAGAATGGGTTATGGTGATTTAGCTTTTTTTCATTTATTAACTCATGCTATATTTAAAGCTTTATTGTTTATATGTGCGGGTGTTATTATTCATATAATAAGAGATAACCAGGATATTCGTATAATGGGGGGAATTAGAATATATATTCCTTTAACTTCTTTATGTATAAATATTTCTAATTTAGCTTTATGTGGGATTCCTTTTTTAGCGGGATTTTATTCTAAGGATATAATTTTAGAGGTAGTTAGAATAAGAAATTTAAATTTATTTGTATATTATTTATATTATGTTTCTACGGGTTTAACTATATTTTATACTATTCGTTTATTAATATATTTAATAGTAAATGATTTTAATTTATTATCAATTTATAATTTATATGATGAAGATTTTGTTATATTAAAGGGAATATTTTTATTATTATTTATAAGATTAATTTCTGGTAGATTTTTAAGATGAATAATTTTTTCTTATCCTTATATAATTTATCTTTCTTTTAATATGAAAATAATAGTTATTTATGTGAGATTAATTGGTATATTATTAGGTTATATTATTAGTAATATGGGTATTTATTCTATAAATAAATTTATTATAACTTATAATTTAAGAATTTTTTTAACTATGATATGATTTTTACCTGGTTTATCAACTTATATAATAAATTATAGTTTTTTAAGATTAGGACAAAAATTATTAAAAAATATTGATATAGGTTGAGGGGAAATTTATAAAAGACAAGGTATTTATAATATTATTAAAAATTATTCTATAATTTTTTATGTTTATCAATTAAATAATTTTAAAATTTTTTTATTTAGATTTGTTTTATGAATAATAATTTTTATTTTTATATTAATATTATAGTTAATTTAAATAGCTTAAGTTTAGAGTATAATATTGAAGATATTAGGGTGATTGATTAATCTTTAAATATATATATATATATATATATATATATATATTTATAAAAATTATTTATTTTATTTTTACAATGAAAATGTAATGTTTTATTTAAACTATATAAATAAAGAAAAGAAATATTAATGATTTTAATCACTATAAATTAAGTTAGCAGCTTAATTATAATATATTTCTAATTGGAATTTATATTCAATTTTATCATTAACAGTGATATACCTCTAATTTGGTTTCAATTAATAAATAAGGAGTAAAATAAACTCTATCTTTTAGGTCGAAACTAAATGCAAATTGCTTCTTATTTAAGATAAATTGAATTTCAATATTTTTTGAATGCAAATCAAATGTTTTTTATAAACTATAATCCTAATAATTATTTTATCAATTAATTAATTCAATTTAATATATTTTGATTTCATTCATGATATAAACCAATTAATAATATAATAATAAAAAAAAATCTAGTTTTATATCAGATTAAAAAGTTAACTATTTTAAATGTTGGAATAAGGGGAAAAATAAGAGCAATTTCTACATCAAAAATTAAAAAAATTATTGTAATTAAAAAAAAATGTAAGGAGAATGGGATTCGAGCTAAACATTTAGGATCAAATCCACATTCAAATGGGGAGCATTTTTCTCGATCAAGAAGTGATTTTTTTGAAATAATAAATGAAATTATTATAAATAGGTTTGAAATTACTAATATTATTAAGGATAAAATTATTAATATAATGATTATTTATATTAATTGATTATTAATCTTTTTGATTGGAAGTCAAATATACTAAATATATTATATAAATAATTAATTTCCTCATCAGTAAATTGAGATATAAAGGAAAAGTCAAACTACATCTACAAAATGTCAATATCATGCTGCTGCTTCAAATCCAAAATGATGATTTCTTGAAAAATGATTATTTAAATGACGAATAAAACATGTAGCTAAAAAAATTGTTCCAATAATAACATGAAGACCGTGAAATCCTGTTGCTATAAAAAAAGTTGATCCGTAAATTCTATCTGCGATAGTGAAGGGTGCTTCTAAATATTCATAAGCTTGTAAAATTGTAAAGTAAATTCCTAAAATAATTGTAATAAATAATCTTTGGGAGGTTTGAGTAAAATTATTTTCTATAAGAGAGTGATGAGCTCAAGTTACTGTAATTCCAGATGTAATTAAAATAATTGTATTTAATAAAGGAATTTGAAATGGGTTAAATGGAATAATGCTTACAGGTGGTCATATAGCTCCAATTTCAATATTAGGGGATAAGCTTCTGTGGAAAAATGCTCAAAAAAAAGAAATAAAGAAAAAAATTTCTGAGACAATAAATAAAATTATTCCTCATCGAAGTCCGTTAGACACTAATATAGTGTGTTTACCTTGGTATGTTCCTTCTCGACACACGTCTCGTCATCATTGATATATAGTTAATAATACAATTAAATAACCTAATATAAGAAGATTAATATTAAAATTATGAAATCATTTAATTAATCCTGTAACTAAAGTTATAACTCCAATTGCTCCGGTTAATGGTCATGGGCTATAGTCTACTAAATGATATGGGTGATTTTGATTTATTGACATTAGTTAACTTCTCTAGAATAAAGTGTTCTTAAAATAGTAATTACATAGGCTTGAATAATTGCAACTGCTGATTCTAAAATTAATAGTAAAATTTGAACAAAAATTAAAATAATTAGGAAATAGTTTGATATATTAGTTCCCGTACTTCTTAATAATGTTAATAGTAAATGTCCTGCGATTATATTAGCTGTTAAACGAACTGCTAAAGTTCCTGGTCGAATAATATTACTAATTGTTTCAATTAATACTATAAATGGTATAAGAATTGTTGGTGTACCTTGAGGAATTATATGAATAAATATATGTTGGGTATTATTAATTCATCCATAAATTATAAATCTTAATCATAGTGTTAATGAAATTGATAATGAAATATTTAAATGACTAGTACTAGTAAAAATATATGGGAATAAACCTAGAAAATTATTAAATAAAACAAAGAAAAAAAGTGAAATAAAAATAAATGTTGATCCTTTAAATCTATTTCTACCTAAGAGAGTTTTAAATTCATTATGAAGTTTATTTGAAATTAAATTTCATAAAATAAAATGTCGATTAGGGATAAATCAAAAAGAATAGGGAATAAATATTAATCCAATAAAAGTTCTAATTCAATTTAATGGTAAGTTTAAAATATTAGTTGATGGGTCAAAAATTGAGAATAAATTATTTATCATTTTCAATTTTGGTTGGCGGAAATTTTGATTATATTTTTATTGTTTATTTTAATTATTTTATAATTAAAAATATAAAAATTTATAATAATAAAAATTAAAAAAATACAAATAAAAAAAATAAAAAAAAAAATTCAATTAATTGGTATTATTTGAGGAATAAAAGAATATTACTTTGGTAATAATTTAAATTTGACATATTTATGTTATTAATTAACTAATTCTTTCATTAGAGGTAGATGCTAAATTACCATAAAGTGGTTTAAGAGACCAATACTTGCTTTCAGTCATCTAATGAATAATTATTAATTCAATTAATAAAATTTTTAATTGAAATTCTTTCAATTACAATTGGTATAAATCTATGATTTGCTCCACAAATTTCAGAACATTGTCCAAAAAAAATTCCTGGTCGATTAATAAAAAATCTTGTTTGATTTAGTCGACCGGGGTTAGCATCTACTTTTACCCCTAAAGATGGAACTGTTCAAGAGTGAATAACATCTGTAGCTGTTACTAAAATACGAATTTGATTATTTATTGGTAAAACTACTCGATTATCTACATCTAAAAGACGAAAATTATTAATATTTTCATTAGAGTTAATTATATATGAATCAAATTCAACATTATTAAAATCTGAATATTCATAACTTCAATATCATTGATGACCAATTGATTTTAATGTAATTAATGGGTTATTAAGTTCATCTAATAAATAAAGTAAACGAAGAGAGGGTAAAGCAATAAAAATTAAAGTAATAGCTGGTAAAATAGTTCAAATTAATTCAATTATTTGACCTTCTAATAAAAATCGATTAATATAAGAATTAAAAAATAAATTTAATATTAAATATCCAACTAAAATTGTAATTATAATTAGAATAATTAAGGTATGATCATGAAAGAAAATAATTTGTTCTATTAAAGGTGATGCTCTGTTTTGATAATTTAAATTAGATCATGTTGCCATTTCTAAAAAAAGGATAAAACCTTTATAAATGGGGTTTAAATCCATTACATATAATCTGCCATATTAGAAGTTACTTAAAATTGGTAATTCATTATAAGAATGTTCTGAAGGTGGAAGATTTTGATATCATTCAATTGAAGAAGGTATATTTAAAGGGAATAAAATAATACGTTGGTTAATTATTGATTCTCAAACAATAATAATTATTATTATTATAGAGATAAGAGAAATATATGATCCAAAAGATGAAATAATATTTCATGAAACAAATCTATCTGGATAATCAGAATAACGACGTGGCATACCCGCTAAACCTAAAAAATGTTGGGGAAAGAAGGTTAAATTTACCCCAATAAATATAGAAATAAATTGAATTTTTAATAAATAGTTATTTATTATTAGGCCTGTAAATAATGGATATCAATGAATAAAACCTCCTATAATGGCAAATACAGCTCCTATAGATAAAACATAATGGAAATGGGCTACTACATAATATGTATCATGTAATGTAATGTCAATTGATGAATTTGCTAAAACAACTCCTGTTAATCCACCTACTGTAAAAAGAAAAATAAATCCTAATCCTCATAATATAGAAGGTCTATAATTAATTTGTGTTCCATGTAATGTAGCTAATCAACTAAAAATTTTAATTCCTGTAGGAACAGCAATAATTATAGTTGCTGATGTAAAATAAGCTCGGGTATCAATATCTATACCTACGGTAAATATATGATGAGCTCAAACAATAAATCCTAATAATCCAATTGCTATTATAGCATAAATTATTCCTAAACATCCAAAAGTTTCTTTTTTTCCTCTTTCTTGGGAAATAATGTGGGAAATTATACCAAATCCTGGTAAAATTAAAATATAAACTTCTGGATGTCCAAAAAATCAAAATAAATGTTGATATAAGATTGGATCTCCTCCACCAGCCGGATCGAAAAATGAAGTATTAATATTTCGATCTGTTAAAAGTATAGTAATAGCTCCTGCTAATACTGGTAAAGAAAGAACTAATAATAATGCTGTAATTCCCACTGCTCAAACAAATAAAGGTATTTGATCAAAAGATATTCCATTTACTCGTATATTAATAATTGTTGTAATAAAGTTAATAGCTCCTAAAATTGAAGAAATTCCTGCTAAATGAAGGGAGAAAATTGCTAGATCAACTGAAGATCCTCCATGAGCAATATTAGATGAAAGTGGGGGGTACACTGTTCATCCTGTTCCTGCTCCATTTTCTACAATTCTACTAGAAATTAGTAATACTAATGATGGGGGTAATAGTCAAAAACTTATATTATTTATTCGGGGGAAGGCTATATCTGGGGCTCCTAATATAAGAGGTACTAATCAATTACCAAATCCTCCTATTATAATTGGTATAACTATAAAAAAAATTATAATAAAGGCATGAGCTGTAACAATAGTATTATAAATTTGATCATCTCCAATTAATGATCCTGGATTTCCTAATTCAGTTCGAATTAATAAACTTAAGGAAGTTCCTACTATACCTGCTCAAATTCCAAAAATAAAATATAAAGTACCAATATCTTTATGATTTGTTGAAAATAATCATTTTCGCTAATAAAATGGCTGAGTTGTAAGCGATAAATTGTAAATTTATTAACGGGAATTTTCTCTTTTATTATAATATAGTCTTATATTCAATAATGATATGAAATTGCAAATTTTAAGGTGTAAAGTATACTAAGGCTTAAAGAAATTTCTTTATAAATAATTTTGAAGATTATTAGTTTAATTTAACTTAAAACCTTAAAAAAAAAATAAGGTTCTAATAATTATTCCTAATAATGAAATAAATCTAGAAATATTAATAAAAATTATAAAATTATTTTTAATAAAAATTTTATATCATTTTAATTTAATAGAATAAAATATGAAAGACGAATAAATAATTCGAATATAAATAAATAATATAATTAATCTTGATATTGTGAAAATAAAAGAAATAATAAATAAATTATTGTATAATAAATAATTAATGATTATTCATTTGGGGAAAAATCCTAAAAATGGGGGTAATCCTCCTAATGATAAAAAATTAATTAAAATTGAAAATTTAATTGAAAAATTTAAATTTAAATTAAATAATTGATTAACATAAAAAACATTAATAATATAAAATAAAAAACATATAATAGAAATAAATAAAGAATATAATAAAAAATATAATATTCATAAATTTTCTCTAATAGACAATGCTGATAATATTCATCCTAAATTATTGATTGATGAAAAAGCTATTAATTTTCGTAGTGATGTTTGGTTAAATCTACTAATAGTTCCAATTAAAACATTAAAAATTATAATTAAAAATAAAAATTTTAAATTTATATAATAAGATAATAAAATTATAGGGGAGATTTTTTGTCATGTTATTAAAATAAAACAATTAAATCATGATAATCCTTCTATAATATTAGGGAATCAAAAATGAAATGGAATAGATCCTATTTTTATTAATAATGATGAATCAATAAGAATAGATAAAATATTATTTATAAAAAAATTTTTTAATAAAAAAAGATTTAATAAGATAGAAAATAGAAAATTAATAGATGCAATAGATTGAGTTAAGAAATATTTTAATGATGCTTCTGAATTTAGTAAATTATTGGGGTTAGATATTAGGGGGATAAATCTTAATAAATTAATTTCTAATCCAATTCAACATCCTAATCATGAATTTGCTGAGATAGAAATTAAAGTTCTAAAAAATACAATAAATAAAAAAAATATTTTATTTGAGTTAATTATAAATAAAATCTAAAATAGAAATAATAAACATAGTGAGTTTTACTCATATTAAAAAAATTATATTTTAGTGTAAGATGCACGATAATTTTTGAAATTATAAGATATAGTTTAATTCTATAAAATATAATAAAGGTAAAATTTTACATAATTTATCCTATCAGAATAATCCTTTTTATCAGGCACTTTATTTTTAAAAAAAAGGGGTTTCCTTTATATTTGGGGTATGAACCCAAAAGCTTACTTTAGCTTATTTTTAA